AATGAATTGCCTGATAAAAGGAATACCTTGATAGGGTATATAATGTAATCTCAACGATTATATTCATTAACATTATATAAATATTAAAATTATATTTAATAGAATTAAACTATCTCTAAAAGAATCAAAATCTTTTATGCATCTTACATTAAAATATAAATTAGATAAGAAAAAAAAAGATAAGCTAATTAAGCTTTTAGGTTCATACCCTGCATATAAAGGTAAAACTCCTTTTCTTTTTAATTTTAAAAAATTCTTATAAAATATTATTTTTATTAACATTATTTTTAGGAACTCTAATTAGAATTTCTTCTTCATCTTGATTCAGAGTATGAATAGGCCTTGAAATTAATTTATTATCTTTTATCCCTTTAACAATAAAATCTAATAATTTATTTTCATCTGAAGCATCTTTAAAATACTTTTTAACTCAAGCATTAGCCTCTAGAGTATTATTATTCTCAATTATTTTATTTTTTGTTTTTTTAAAAGAATTTTACAATATAAATTTCTTCATTAATATTGTTTTTGCTTCTTCATTAATAATAAAAATAGGAATAGCCCCATTTCATTTTTGATTTCCTATTGTAATAGAAGGATTAAACTGAATTAATAGCATAATATTAATAACATGACAAAAAATTGCACCTATAATTTTATTATCCTACTGTTTAAACTATTATTTATTTATTTTTGCTATTTTTATATCTATTATTTTTGGAGCAATCGGCGGCTTAAACCAAACATCTTTGCGTAAATTAATAGCTTATTCTTCTATTAATCACTTAGGCTGAATAACTTCAAGAATCATAAATAATCAAAATATTTGAAAATTTTATTTTTTATTTTATTGTTTTTTATCAATTTCTGTAATTTTTATTTTTTATAACTATAAAATTTATAATTTAAATCAAATTTTTTCTTTAATAAACTTTAAAGCTTTAATTAAAACAATTATTTTTATTCCTTTACTATCATTAGGAGGGTTACCCCCATTTTTAGGCTTTTTCCCAAAGTGGATAGTTATTGAATATCTCATAACTATAAATTTTATAATTATGCTTATAGTAATGGTTTATTTCAGTTTAATTACTCTTTTTTTTTATCTACGAATTGCTTATTCAACATTTTTACTAAATCACAATGAAATAACTTGAAATATACCTTATTTTTATAATTTAAAAATTTTAATAATTTCAAGTATTTTTTATTTTTTATCAATTTTTGGGCTACCATTAATTAATATGTCATTTTTAATTTTTTAATAGCCTTAATTCATCAATAAAATTTAAATTAATAGTAAAACTTGAAATCTAATCTAAAACTTTAAGTTAAAATAAACTCATAACCTTCAAAGTTATAAATAAAAACTAAATTTTTTAAGTTTTATTTATAAAATTATGAAATATGATGAACAATTTACAACATCATTAATTCTTTTTATAAAATTAAAATTTTTTTTAAAGTACTAATTAATTTAATATTACTAATATACTAATATTAATTTAATTTATTTATATAAATAATGTACCATCAAATTAAACCTTAATTTCCATAATTAAAATAATATTAAATAAACTTTAATAATTATTTTTTTTATTCCTTTAGAATTGCAGTCTAATATCATACAATATGACTATAAAGTCTAACTTTGAAATAACTATATATTTAATTTTTATTATTTTTATTACTTTAAACCCAATTGTTTACTTATATTAAATAAATTAATTTTTTTATTATAACGTTATTTACTTAATTTAAAATATGATTAAAAAGAAAATTATTCTTATATATAGATTTACAATCTATTACTTTTATCAGTCATTTAATCTTAGGTTAAGTTTTTGCAACAATGATTATTTTCAACAAACCATAAAGATATCGGAACTTTATACTTTATTTTCGGAGCTTGATCAGGAATAGTAGGAACCTCTCTTAGTATACTGATTCGAGCAGAATTAGGTCACCCTGGTACTTTAATTGGAGACGACCAAATCTATAATGTAATTGTAACTGCTCATGCTTTTATTATAATCTTTTTTATAGTTATACCAATTTTAATTGGAGGGTTCGGAAATTGGCTAGTCCCATTAATATTAGGGGCTCCTGATATAGCTTTCCCACGAATAAACAATATAAGTTTTTGGTTATTACCACCTTCTTTAGCACTTCTTCTTTCTAGTTCAATTGTAGAAAACGGAGCAGGAACAGGCTGAACAGTTTACCCCCCTCTTTCTTCCAGAATTGCACATAGTGGGGCTTCAGTAGATTTAGCTATTTTTTCTCTGCATTTAGCTGGAATTTCCTCTATTCTAGGATCTGTAAATTTTATCACAACAGTAATTAATATACGGTCTAGTGGAATTACACTAGATCGTATACCTTTATTTGTCTGGTCTATTGTAATTACAACAGTATTATTATTACTCTCATTACCAGTATTAGCCGGGGCTATTACTATGTTACTTACAGATCGAAATTTAAATACTTCATTTTTTGACCCAGCTGGAGGAGGGGACCCTATTTTATACCAACACCTATTTTGATTTTTTGGCCACCCAGAAGTTTATATTTTAATTCTACCAGGGTTTGGGATAATTTCTCATATTATTAGTCAAGAAAGAGGCAAAAAGGAAACTTTTGGAACATTAGGCATAATTTATGCAATACTAGCTATTGGTCTATTAGGTTTTATTGTTTGAGCCCATCATATATTTACAGTGGGTATAGACGTAGACACTCGGGCATATTTTACTTCTGCTACAATAATTATTGCAGTACCTACAGGAATTAAAATTTTTAGCTGGTTAGCTACTTTACACGGTACACAGATCAATTATTCCCCCTCTATTTTATGAGCATTAGGTTTCGTATTCTTATTTACAGTAGGAGGTATTACTGGAGTAATCCTAGCAAACTCCTCAATTGATGTAATTTTACATGATACTTACTACGTTGTAGCCCACTTTCACTATGTACTTTCTATAGGAGCAGTATTTGCAATTATAGCAGGGTTTGTCCACTGATACCCACTTCTTACAGGCTTATCTCTAAATGAAACTTGACTAAAAACACAATTCGCTATTATATTTTTTGGAGTAAACTTAACGTTTTTCCCACAACATTTTTTAGGTTTAGCAGGGATACCCCGACGATACTCAGATTACCCCGATGCTTATACATCATGAAATGTTATTTCTACTTTAGGCTCATCAATTTCTATAATTGGGACTCTTTTTTTTATTTTTATTATCTGAGAAAGCATAAGTACACACCGTAATCAAATTTTCCCCTTACAATTTAATTCATCAATTGAATGATACCAGAATCTACCCCCAACTGAACATTCGTATAACGAGCTACCTTTGTTAACATCTAATTAAATTTTAATAATCTTTTAATTAAAAAAAAAATTTTATTTTAAATATTCTAATATGGCAGAATAGTGCAATGAATTTAAGCTTCATATATAAAGATTAATCTTTTGTTAGAAAAATGACAACATGATCTAGTTTAGGTATACAAGACAGAAACTCTCCTATTATAGAACAATTAAATTTTTTTCATGACCATGCTCTATTAATCTTAATTTTAGTTACTACATTAGTTAGATACTTGATAGCAATATTATTCTTCAATAAATTAAATAACCGATTTTTATTGCATGGACAAACTATTGAAGTTATTTGAACTATTCTACCAGCAATTGTATTATTATTTATTGCTTTTCCCTCCTTACGAATTTTATATCTATTAGATGAAGTTAATAACCCCACTATCTCAATTAAAACAATTGGCCACCAGTGATATTGAAGTTATGAATACTCAGATTTTAAAAATATTGAATTTGATTCTTACATAATTTCAAATAATGACTTAAATATGGATTCATTTCGCCTTTTAGATGTAGATAACCGAATTATCTTACCTACTAATAACCAAATTCGGATTTTAGTAACCGCTACAGATGTATTACATTCATGAACCATCCCATCTTTAGGGGTAAAAATTGATGCAAATCCCGGACGTTTAAATCAAACTAATTTTTTTATTAATCGACCGGGATTGTTTTTTGGCCAATGCTCTGAAATTTGTGGGGCTAACCATAGTTTTATACCTATTGTTATTGAAAGAATCCCTACTTCCCATTTTATTAAATGAGTAACTAATATAATTTAAATTTAATAATACTCACAATTAAATCCTTATTAAATACATTAGATGACTGAAAAACAAGTAATGGTCTCTTAAACCAAAATATAGTATACTAGTAGATACTTCTAATGATTAGACACTAACAAAAAAAAATTAGTTAAATTAATAACATTAGTATGTCAAACTAAAATTATCTTTATATAAGATATTTTTTAATCCCTCAGATATCCCCAATAATGTGATCTATCCTATTTTTAATTTTTACACTATTATTCATATTTTTCAATATTTTAAATTATTTTAACTTCTCTCCTACTTATAAACTAATTACTATTAAATCTGCTATTAATACAGAAAATAAACAAGAAATTAAAAAATTTTTAATCTGAAAATGATAATAAATCTATTTTCAATTTTTGATCCTTCAACTAATGTATTTAATATATCATTAAACTGATTAAGCTCTTTTTTAGGTATTATATTTTTCCCAATAGTTTTCTGATTTTTACCCTCACGAATAAACTTATTCTGAAATAAAATTTTTATTACCTTACATAATGAATTTAAAATATTAATCGGCCCAAATAGATTTAACGGAACAACTTTTATGTTTATTTCCTTATTTACATTTATCCTATTTAATAATTTTTTAGGCCTATTCCCCTATATTTTTACAAGTACTAGCCATATAACTATTACATTTTCATTAGCCTTACCTTTATGACTAAGATTTATAATATACGGGTGAATTAATAATACAAATCATATGTTTGCCCATCTAGTACCACAGGGAACCCCTTCGGTACTAATACCTTTTATAGTTTTAATTGAAACTATCAGTAACGTCATCCGTCCTGGAACTTTAGCAGTTCGATTGTCAGCTAATATAATTGCAGGACACTTATTATTGACTCTATTAGGAAATACTGGAAACTCCTTATCAACAATTTTAATCTCTATTCTGATCATCACACAATTATTATTATTAATATTAGAATCAGCAGTAGCAATTATTCAAGCTTATGTTTTTACAATTTTAAGTACCTTGTATTCTAGTGAAATTATTTAAATATTTATTTAATTTAAATTAAACTAAAATGATAACACACTCAAATCACCCATTTCACTTAGTTAATTATAGCCCATGACCTCTAACAGGGGCTATCGGAGCCTTAACTTTAACAGCAGGATTAGCTAAATGATTTCATCAAAACAATATAGATTTATTTATTTTAGGTAATATCATTACATTATTAACTATAATTCAATGATGACGAGATATCTCTCGAGAAGGCACATTTCAAGGCTTACACACTCTTCCTGTTACATTAGGGTTACGCTGAGGGATGATTCTATTTATCATTTCAGAAGTATTTTTTTTTGTTAGATTCTTCTGAGCTTTTTTTCACAGTAGCCTTTCCCCTACAATTGAATTAGGTAAACTTTGACCCCCTATAGGAATTTACCCCTTTAACCCTTTCCAAGTACCTTTATTAAATACTGCTATTTTATTATCATCAGGAGTAACCGTAACATGGGCCCACCATAGTTTAATAGAAAATAACCACTCACAAACTACTCAAGGATTATTTTTTACAGTTTTATTGGGTATTTATTTCTCAACCCTTCAAGCTTATGAATATATAGAAGCCTCATTCACTATTGCAGATGCAATCTATGGCTCAACCTTTTATATAGCAACAGGCTTCCATGGCCTTCATGTTTTAATTGGAACGTCTTTTTTAATAGTATGCTTAATTCGTCATACCCAAAACCACTTTTCTAAGACACATCACTTTGGATTTGAAGCAGCCGCATGATACTGACATTTTGTAGATGTAGTTTGACTATTTCTTTTTATTTCCATTTACTGATGAGGGGGATAAATATAATAACTTATAATAAAAATTTTATATAAATTTATATAGTATAATTAGTATTTTTGACTTCCAATCTTAAGGTTTAATTTTAAATTAATATAAATAATTATAAATTTATTAATTATAGGAATAGCTATCTTTATCATTGCTTTTATTGTAATATTATTGTCCACTATACTTTCTAAAAAAAAAATAAGAGACCGCGAAAAACTATCTCCTTTCGAATGTGGGTTTACACCTTTTAATTCTTCACGATTACCTTTCTCTATTCGATTTTTTTTAATTGCAATTATCTTTTTAATTTTTGATGTAGAAATTGCTTTAATTTTACCCATAATCTTAACTTTAAAAACCGCAAATCTTTTAATTTGAACTTACACTACTTTTTTATTTATTTTTGTATTAATTATTGGGCTTTTCCACGAGTGAAATCAAGGCTCCCTAAACTGAACTTTTTAAACCAAAAATTAAACTTAACTATAATTTAAATATAGATTTAAAATATCATAAAAGAGAGTAGTTAAATATAACATTTGATTTGCATTCAAAAAGTATTAGAAATTCCTAATCTTTCTTAACTTAAAAATATATTTAATATAAATAAACTATTTAATATAGTAAATTATTTAAATATAATTTTAAATATATATATATATATATATATATATATMWCAYATATTTACATATATATATATATATATTATGTATGTATATAATATATATATATATACATTCATATATATATATATATATATATATCACAAAAAAAAAAGAACAATATATATATATATATATATATATATATAAACCTAATTATATAAATAAGAAGCAAAAAAAATTTGTAATTAGTTTCGACCTAATTTTAGATACTAAGATATCCTTATTTTAAAATATTAGTTTAATTGAAGCCAAACTAGAGGCTTATCACTGTTAATGATACAAATGAATTTAATATCACAATTCCAATTAAAGAAATAAGAAGCTCAAGAAAAAGCTGCTAACTTTTATCTTTAATGGTTCAATTCCATTTATATTTCTTTTATTAAGTGTAATTATATAAATTAATTTTTATATAGTTTAATTAAAACATTATATTTTCATTATAAAAAAAAAGAAATTATCTTTTATAAAAAAAAATTTTTAAACAAATAAAACATAAAACTATACTTATACCAATTAATTATGAGTTAATTAATTATTAAATTAACCCCCATTATTGCTGATTTTTGATTAAAACCCCCCCCACCTCAATATAAAAATTTTAAAATAAAAAATAAATATATACCCCTAAAAATATTTTCATAGATTTTATTTTAATTAAAAAATATAAATAAATTTACCATAAACTCAATATACAGTTATTATTTATCATACACATTAAAAAAAGATCAAAAATTTTTTAAATATTTAATTAATTAAATACACAAAAAAAACTAGATACCATGGTGCCCCGTTTAATATATTTAATACTAAAATTAAAGTGGTATTAAAAATGTATCTTTACATTTTAATAATTTAAAGTTTAATTTTTATGTTTAATGATTAAAGCTTATTTTTCTTATTTTTAAATATAAACACCAAAAATAAAGCTGTAAATTATATAAATAACTATATATAGTTATAATAAAACACCTACTTTTACAATAAATTATTCTTTAAAAAAAGGTTTAAACTATAAATACTTATCCATAAAAATATTTAATTTATTTGAGAATTAAATTAATTTCCCTAGCTGCTTCAAAACTATACTCTAATCATATAAGCTACTCAAATATTTAAAAAATTAATATTAATATTACTACTAATATAAATCAAAAGCTAAATAAAAAAAAATGAATTTTTAAACTATTAAACTGTAAAATTTGAGTATAATTAGATATTTTAGAAAAATAATTAAACCCCTGCTGAGACCCAAAAAACTCTACCCACCCTTGATCAATATATTTATATAATACAAAACTTATTTTAATAGGAAAATAAACAGATCCTGTGGTAGAGATTGAAGGTATAAATCATATTGAACAAGAAAAAAAAGAAAACAAATAAAAAGTTAAAGATTTATTTAAAGATAAAAAATTTAAATTAGAAACTAAATACCCAACAATCCCCCCTAAAAAACACACTATTAAAATAGACATTTTATAAATTAAAGAGAGACAAACCATGAAAGAAAAAGGGAAGAGCAGCCAATTTAATAAAGCCCCTCCCACGATAGCAAATAATAAAAGACCAAATATACTTTTTGATATAATAAAACTTCTATCATTTAAGATATTTAAAGCTCTTTGATTTATAGAAAAAATAAATAAATAATAAAATAAGCGGAAAGAGTAGCTAACAGTTAGCCCAGTAGAAAAAAAGAATAAAAAAAAAATAAATAAATTAACCTGAGAAATTAAAACTATTTCTAAAATAATATCTTTTGAATAAAACCCAGCCAAAAAAGGAAACCCACATAAGGCCAAATTTGCTACATTCAAACAAGAAATAGTAAAAGGTATATAAATAGATAGATTCCCCATATCACGGATATCTTGCGAATTTTTTATATTATGAATAATTACCCCAGCACATATAAATAATAAAGCTTTAAATAATGCATGAGTTAGCAAATGAAAAAAAGCTAATTTATAAAACCCTAAAGCTAAAATTCTTATTATTAAGCCTAACTGACTCAAAGTAGAAAGGGCAATAATTTTTTTTAAATCAAATTCAAAATTAGCCCCTAACCCCGCTATAAATATTGTCAGCCCGGCAATCAACATTAAACCTTTACTTAACAAAGTATCTATAAATAACGTATTAAACCGAATTAATAGATAAACCCCGGCAGTTACTAAAGTAGAAGAGTGAACTAACGCCGAAACAGGGGTAGGTGCCGCTATAGCTGCAGGAAGCCAAGAAGAAAAAGGAATTTGGGCTCTCTTAGTTATAGCTGCAAAAATAATTATAAAACAAATAATTTGTATCTCAAAATCAACCTTTATAAACTCTAAATAAAATAAAAAATTTCAACTTCCATAATTCAATATTCAAGCAATAGATATTAAAAAAGCGACATCTCCTAACCGATTTGACAAAGCAGTTAGTATACCAGCATTATACGATTTAACATTTTGATAATAAATTACTAAACAAAAAGAAACTAAGCCTAGTCCGTCTCAACCTAATAAAATTCTAATTATATTAGGGCTTAAAATTAATATTATTATAGAAAAAACAAATAACAAAACTAAAATAATAAACCGATTAATAAAGATATCTTCTTTTATATAATCCTTTCTATAATAAATTACTAACGAAGAAATGAATAATACAAAAGATATAAATAATAAGCTAATTCAATCAAAAATTAAAACTATTATTATTATAGAACTTTGTCAACTAATAATTTCCCACTCTAAAAAGTAAATATAGTCATTTATTAAAAAGAACATACCCAAAAAAAAAGTAGCCGCTCTACAAAAAAATAAAAAAACAAAAGAAATAAAACAAATAGAAATAAATTCCACGATTTAAAATAAATACTTTTATATCTTTGACACCACAAATCAATATTTTAAATAAACTACTTAAATAACAAAAAATAAGATTAATAAATATTTTTAAAATAAACACTCAAAAATAAATAATTAATTTTTAATATAAAATACCATTGTATTATACAAATACCTATAATGATATATATACCTATATATATATATGTGTATACTATAATAAATAAATAATAAACTAATTATATAATAAAAACCATTAAATCTCTTTTTAAAATTAAAAAATTAACAGGAAACCAATGTAAAAATAAAACTAAATACTCACGATTTAAAGCAAAAGAAAAAGAAAAATTTCCCACATTAAATTTACCATGTTGTCTATAAGAATATAAATATAATGAATACGCCGCACTAAAAAAAGAAATAAAAATTAATATAATTATAGATATCTTAGATCACCCAATAATTCTATTCAACAACCCAATTTCAGCCAATAAATTTACAGAAGGAGGGGCCGCTATATTTCTAGAACATAATAAAAATCACCATATTGAAATACCAGGTATAAATCTTAATATCCCCTTATTAATTAGTAAACTTCGACTACCTAACCGTTCATAAAACAAATTTACTAAAAAAAATAAACCTGACGAACATAACCCATGGGCAATTATTAAAGAATAAGAAAACCCCCAACCTCATCTTAATAAAACTATTAAACCCCCAATAACTAAACTTATATGCGCAACAGAAGAATAAGCAACTAAAGCCTTTAAATCAATTTGACGTAAACAAATTAAACTTACTAAAAACCCCCCAACTAATCTCAACACTACCCAAAAAATATTTAATTTTAAAGATACTCTTAAAATAATAGAGAAAACCCGAATTATCCCATAACCCCCTAACTTTAATAAAATGCCAGCTAAAATTATAGACCCTGCAACAGGGGCTTCTACATGCGCCTTAGGCAGTCACAGATGAACTAAAAATATAGGTATTTTTACCAAAAAGGCAAATACTAAAAAGAAATAAAGCAAAAAATTTTCTAAATTAAATTCTTTAAAAAATAAAAAATTTAAAGAAAAATAATTATTTAAAATATAAAATAAACCTATTAATAAAGGTAAAGAAGCGAATAAAGTATAAAATAATAAATAAAGCCCTGCTTGTAATCGTTCTGGTTGATAACCTCACCCAAAGATTAAAAATAAAGTAGGAATTAAGCTTCTCTCAAAAAAAATATAAAATATAAATAAATTTAAACTTATAAAAGTTAATATTAATAATAATAAAAGCAACAAAATATTAAATAAAAAATAGTTAAAATTTAATTTAAAAAAATAAACCCCCCCTCTAGATATAATTATTAAAGCACAAATTCAAATTCTAAGCAAAATTAAACCAAAAGAAAGTAAATCAATACCTAAAAATAACTCTATATTAAACATATTTAAATTAAAATTTATAAAAACAAATAAAAAAAAACAAAAAAAAAATATATTTTGAACCATCCAAAATATACTTTTTATAAAACAAATAGGAATTATAAATAACAAAAAAAATAAAAATTTTAACATTGTAAAAAAGAATAGTTTAAAAAATAATCTCTACCATGAGATCGAATTATAGCCACTAAAATAGAAAGCCCTAATACCCCCTCACAAACAGAAAATACTAAAAAAAATATACTAAAATATTGCTCAAAGTTTAAAAAATTTAAATAAAAAAATAAAAAAATAAATAAACAAAGAACCATAAACTCTAAACTCAATAATATATTTAATAAATGTTTATAAGAAAAAATAAAAGAAATTACCCCTATAAAAAATATAATAAAAAAAAATATGACTAAAATTGTTAACATTAAATTTAAATAGTTTAATAAAAACATTGGTCTTGTAAATCAAAATTAAAAACTTTATATTTTTTTTTAAATAAATCAGAAAAAAATAATAAATATTTTTCATTAATCTCCAAAATTAATATTTTAAATAAACTATTTTCTGAATTTATTATTCAACCTTTTATATTTTTTTTATTAATTATATCTTCTCTTATTTTTTCATTAATAAACCACCCATTAACTATAGGTTTAATATTAATAATTCAAACTATAATAATTGTTATTTTTTCAGGCTTAATTACTAAATCTTTTTGATTCTCTTATTCTTTATTTTTAATTTTTTTAGGGGGTATATTAATTCTATTTATGTATATAACTTCAATTGCTTCTAATGAAGAATTTAAATTTCAATTTAATTTAAAAATAATTTCATTAATTTTAATGTATTTATTTTTTATTATATTATTTTTTTTATTATTTAATCAAACCTTATTATTTTTTAACAAAATAAATAATATTGAAACTACTAATATTTGAGACATAAAAATTTTAATTTTAGAAAATAACTTTATATTAAATAAAATATATAATTTTCCAATTAATATAATTACAATTATACTAATTAATTATTTATTTTTAACATTAATTGCGGTAGTAAAAATTACTAATATTTTTGAAGGACCCTTACGTCCTAAAACTAATTAATCTAACTAAAATAATGTATAAACCTTTACGAAAATCACACCCTTTATTTAAAATCATAAATAACGCTTTAGTTGACCTTCCTGCTCCTTCTAATATTTCTAGATGATGGAACTTCGGGTCTTTATTAGGCCTTTGTTTAATAATACAAATTGCTACAGGTATCTTTTTATCAATACATTTTACAGCAGATATCTCTTTAGCCTATAACTCAGTGAACCATATTTGTCGAGATGTAAATTACGGATGGTTACTACGAACACTACATGCCAATGGAGCATCTTTTTTTTTTATCTGTATTTACCTGCATGTAGGCCGAGGCATATACTATGGCTCTTATAAATATGTATATACATGAATAGTAGGGGTAATTTTGTTCTTTTTAACTATAGGAACAGCCTTTATAGGGTATGTTTTACCATGAGGACAAATATCGTTTTGAGGAGCCACTGTAATTACAAATCTACTTTCAGCAGTACCTTACTTAGGCATTGATCTAGTACAATGATTATGAGGAGGATTCGCAGTAGACAACGCCACTTTAACCCGATTTTACTCTTTCCATTTTTTATTCCCTTTTATTATCGTAGCTTTTACTATAATTCACTTACTTTTTCTACACCAGACGGGCTCAAATAATCCTTTAGGAATCAACAGAAATACAGATAAAATCCCATTTCACCCATATTTTTCATTCAAAGATATTTTTGGATTTATAATTTTAATTATAGCCTTAACAGTTATCTGTCTTAGAGCCCCTTACATACTAGGAGACCCCGATAATTTTATTCCTGCTAATCCTTTAGTAACCCCACCACATATCCAACCAGAATGATATTTTTTATTTGCTTACGCTATTTTACGTTCAATCCCTAATAAATTAGGAGGAGTTATTGCTTTAGTAATATCAATTGCTATTTTATTTATTTTACCTTTTACTAATAAATTTAATTTCCAAAGTAACCAATTTTACCCTATCAATCAAATTTTATTTTGATCACTAACGATAACTGTTATTTTACTTACTTGAATTGGGGCTCGCCCTGTTGAAGACCCTTTTATTTTAACAGGACAATTTTTAACTGTAGTTTATTTCTTATACTTTATTATAAACCCAATTGTCTCTATTTGATGAGAAAATTTAATTAAGTAAATATAAATAATATATACATACATAATAAAATTAAATAGTTAATGAACTTGAATAAGTATATGTTTTGAAAACATAATATAGAAATATAATTTTCTATTAACTTATACTATTTTTAATTATTAAAAAATAAAAATATACACCCCAATAAACAAAAATAAAAAATTTAAAACAGAAGGTAAATAACTTTTTCATGCTATATTTATTAACTTATCATAACGATAACGAGGATAAGCCCCACGAACCCAAATAAATAAAAAAGAAATAAAATTTAACTTTAAAAAAAATATAAAAGATAAAACTCTAGACCCTAAAAATAATAAAGAAAACAATAATCTTATAAACAAAATTCTTGCATACTCAGCTAAAAAAATCAAAGCAAACCCTCCTGCCCCATACTCAACATTAAACCCAGATACTAATTCAGACTCCCCTTCAGCAAAATCAAAAGGCGTACGGTTAGTTTCTGCTAAACTAGAAATTATTCATATTATCGCAATAGGAAAGAATAAAATAAAAAACCAAATATTTTTTTGATACTCCTCAAAATAAATTAAATTAAATCTCCCAATTATAAATAAAACACTTATAAGTATAATTACTAAAGCTACCTCATAAGAAATAGTTTGAGCAATAGCCCGTAAAGACCCCAATAAAGCATATAATGAATTAGAAGACCACCCGGCTAATATGACTATATAGACCCCAAAACTTATACAACAAAAAAAAAATAATACCCCTAAATTAAAAGAATATAATTTAATTAAATAAGGCATACATATTCAAATAATTAAAGATAAAAATAATGAAAAAATAGGAGAAAAATAATATACAATACTATTAGAAAAAATAGGTAAAATTTGTTCTTTTGTAAATAATTTAATTGCATCACAAAAAGGCTGTAAAATCCCATAATAACCTACTTTATTAGGTCCTTTACGAATTTGAATAAATCCTAAAACTTTTCGCTCTAATAAAGTTAAGAAAGCAACTCTTACTATAACACAAATAATCAATAATAGACTACTTAAAAAAGGTATAAAAAAATCAACATTTAAAATCAATACTATTTATAGAAGATAATTCTATATTTTTAAATTCTAAATTTAATGCACTTATCTGCCAAAATAGTTTTAATAAAATAAATAAATTTAAATAAAAATTTTTATAAAAAAATTTAATTTTTTTCAAAAATATTTTAAATTAATAAATTTTTATATTTGGTCCTTTCGTACTAAAATATAATATAAAATTATAAAGATAGAAACCAACCTGGCTTAAACCGGTTTGAACTCAGATCATGTAAGAATAAATAGTCGAACAGACTAAAAATTTAAACTTCTACACCTAAAATTATATCTTAATCCAACATCGAGGTCGCAAACTTTTTTATCGATTTGAACTCTCCAAAAAAATTACGCTGTTATCCCTAAAGTAACTTAATTTAACAATCCAAAAAATTAGGATCATATGTAAAACAATAAAAATCGAATAATAAAAATAAGAGTTAAATAAATCTTAAAATCACCCCAATCAAATAAACTAAAATTTAAAATATTAAATAGTCTAAATAAAATTATAAATATAATTTATAAAGCTTTATAGGGTCTTATCGTCTTTCATAATTATTTTAGATTTTTTACTAAAATAATAAATTCATTTTTTATTAATATAATAAAGCTTATTTTTTATCAAACCTTTCATTCCAGTCTTCAATTAAAAAACTAATGATTATGCTACCTTTGCACGGTCAAATTACCGCGGCTCTTTAAAATTATTCAGTGTGCAGGCTTTATTTTTTAAAAATTAAAAAAAACAATGTTTTTGTTAAACAAATAAAAATAATATTGCCGAATTAATAATATTAAAATATCAAATTTTATTAATTTTAAATTAAAATTTAAACTACTAATTTAATTATTATTTTATTATTTTATTGATTAAAATAATAATTTAAATAAAACCTTAAAAAAAATATAATAAATTTTTATTATAAAAAAAAATTAATTAAAACATTTTAATTAAAAATATCTATTTTTAAGATTATTTATTTTTTAAATTTAAACTTTTTATTTTTATAATAATTTATTTTAAAGCTCAACCCTTAAAATATAAAAATAATTTAATTTTATTATTATAAACTAAAAATTATTTTCAATCGATTAATTAATAATAAAAAATTATTTTTAAATTAAATTTATTTCTTTAAAAATTATATAACTTTAAGAACAATTAACGTTTCATTTTTAAAAATTTTTAAATAATATTTTTTATACAATAAAACTTAAAAAATTTTTAATTTCTTAAATTATAAATTAATTAAAATATTAAATTTAAAATTAAATTAATCCTGATACACAAGGAACAAAAAATTAATTATTCTTTTTTTTAATTTACTATTTCAATATTATTTCAATTTTCAATTTCATTACTTTAAACTATAAAAATATTAAATATTGTTTTTATTTTTATTACACAAACTAAAAAAAAATATTTTTATTAATAAATTAAATTTATTTACAATTTTTTTTAATTAAATTTTTTATTTCAATCTAAAATGATTTGCACATATTTCTTTTTAATGTAAATAAAATGCTTTACTTTTTAAGCTTTAAATTGTATTTCTAGGGACATCTTCCGATATACCTACTATGTTACGACTTATCTCATCTTTTTAAAAATTTAAATAACGAGAGCGACGGGCGATATGTGCATATTTTAAAACTTTAATCAATTAATTTTTATAAATTAATTTACTTTTAAATCCACCTTCAAATTTAATATTTAATCAAATTATCCATATAAATATAATTTATTGTAACTCATTTCTACTTTTTCATAAACTATACCTTGATTTGACATGATTTTTAATACAAAATTTAGAAAATTATTAATTCTTATAAAATACTCTGATGACAACGATATATAGGCTGCAAACAAAAAAAAGTAAAATATTCGTGGATTATCGATTATAGAACAAATTCCTCTAAATAGAATAAAATACCGCCAAATTTTTTAAGTTTTAAAAAATTAATTAATACTACCTTAATTTTTTAAATTTTACAATTTAAATAATAGGGTATCTAATCCTAGTCTAAAATTAAATTTTCAAAGATTCAAAAATTTTATGAAAAAAAAATTAATAAATTTAAATTTCACTTAAAAATTTATTTTTTTTTATTTTAATTAAAATAATTAAATTATTTTTATAATATTTTAACTTCATTTAAAAAAATTTAATTATAATATTTGTATAACCGCGATTGCTGGCACAAATTTTACCAATACTTTTAAATAATAACTACAATTTAACTTAAATTAAAATAATAATATTAATTACTACTATTAAAAATAATAAAGAATTAATTTAATTTATTTATTTAAAATAAATATATTTACAAAAATTTTTATATGTAAAATTTTATTTAATTAAATTATTTAATAAAAATAAAACTAATTTTTTATTAACATTATATTTATTTACATTAATACTTAATTTTATATCATATAATTAAATATTATAAATTAATAAAAAATAAATAATTTAATTTAAAATTATAATTTTAATTAGTAAAATTTATTTATTATATTATTATAAATAATTTTTTTCTTTATGAAAATTTAACTATAAAAATTAAATTAATTTCTCCTTTATCCCTTTTAACATTTATTAATCTTTTAAAATAAATTTTTAAATTTTATTTTTAATTAAATTATTTAATTTTTAACAAATATAATAACTGATTATTTGTTTATTTAATTATTTTTAATTACACAAAATGTTTAAATTATATATTTATATATAATTTTTATAAGTAATAAAAAAAAACAAAAATTTTTTTTATAAATAATTTTTTTCTTTATGAAAATTTAACTATAAAAATTAAATTAATTTCTCCTTTATCCCTTTTAACATTTATTAATCTTTTAAAATAAATTTTTAAATTTTATTTTTAATTAAATTATTTAATTTTTAACAAATATAATAACTGATTATTTGTTTATTTAATTATTTTTAATTACACAAAATGTTTAAATTATATATTTATATATAATTTTTATAAGTAATAAAAAAAACAAAAATTTTTTTTTATAAATAATTTTTTTTCTTTATGAAAATTTAACTATAAAAATTAAATTAATTTCTCCTTTATCCCTTTTAACATTTATTAATCTTTTAAAATAAATTTTTCCTTCATAAAATTAATTAAATTAATTTTTTCTTATTCCTTTTATATAAATATTTATTATATATATATATATTATATAAATATTTATGTAATATATATATATATATAATATATTTCATATATTTATTTTATATATATTTATATTATTTTATCTTATATATTTATTTAATTTTTAATATTCTTTTCTTTCTCTCAATTATAAGCTCTTATTAGGAATATTAAAAATATGTTATTTAAATTATAATATATAAATTATTTAAACTATATTTTATATAAATGATTATTAATATATAATCATTTATATATATATACGTAAAAAATCATTTATTTTACAGGTAAAATAACCAATTATTAAAATTTTAAACCATTAGTTATTTTTATTTTATAAAAAAA